ATGCTACGATGATTCTTTTCTACAAATCATAAAGACATTGGTACATTATATTTCATTTTTGGAGCTTGAGCAGGAATAGTAGGAACATCATTAAGTTTAATCATCCGAGCCGAACTAGGTCAACCAGGAACCTTTATTGGCAATGACCAAATCTATAATGTAGTAGTTACAGCCCACGCTTTCGTTATAATTTTCTTCATAGTTATACCAATTATAATCGGTGGATTCGGAAACTGACTAGTCCCTTTAATATTAGGAGCTCCCGATATAGCCTTCCCACGTATAAATAATATAAAATTTTGACTTCTCCCTCCTTCATTAACTCTACTCTTAATAAGAGGAATAGTGGAAAGAGGTGTTGGTACCGGATGAACAGTATACCCTCCTTTAGCTGCTGCTATTGCCCATGCCGGAGCATCTGTAGACATAGGAATCTTCTCTCTTCACTTAGCTGGGGTATCTTCAATCTTAGGAGCCGTTAATTTCATAACAACTGTTATTAACATACGATCCTTTGGTATAACCATAGACCAAATACCGTTATTTGTATGGTCTATTTTCATTACAACCATCTTATTACTTTTATCGTTACCTGTTTTAGCAGGAGCTATCACCATACTCCTCACTGACCGTAATTTAAATACTTCCTTCTTTGACCCAGCTGGTGGAGGAGACCCCGTTCTATACCAACATCTATTCTGATTTTTCGGTCATCCCGAAGTATACATTCTGATTCTTCCAGCATTCGGGATAATTTCACATATTGTAAGACAAGAATCAGGAAAAAAAGAATCTTTCGGAACTCTAGGTATAATTTATGCTATGCTAGCAATTGGAATCCTAGGATTTATTGTATGAGCCCACCATATATTCACAGTTGGTATAGATGTAGATACCCGAGCTTATTTTACATCTGCAACAATAATTATTGCTGTACCAACTGGAATTAAAATTTTTAGTTGACTAAGTACTCTTCACGGAACTCAAATTAACTATAGACCTTCTATAATATGAGCCTTAGGGTTTATCTTTCTATTTACTGTAGGTGGTTTAACCGGAGTAGTTCTAGCCAACTCTTCAATCGATATAATCCTACATGACACTTACTACGTTGTAGCCCATTTCCATTACGTTCTTTCTATAGGAGCTGTATTCGGTATTTTTGGAGGTATCGCTCATTGATTTCCCCTATTTACCGGTTTATCTTTAAACCCTAAATGAATAAAAATTCAATTCTCAATTATATTCATTGGGGTAAACACTACATTCTTTCCACAACATTTCCTTGGACTAAGAGGTATACCACGACGATATTCTGACTATCCAGATGCTTTCACAACCTGAAATGTTGTATCCTCAATAGGATCAATAATCTCCTTTACCGCAGCCTTAATATTTGTAATTATCATTTGAGAAGCCTTAACCTCAAGACGACCTGTATTATTTTCTCCATTCCTCCCATCATCAATTGAATGATACCACATGTACCCTCCTGCTGATCATTCTTACATAGAAATCCCCTTAATCACTAACTTCTAAAATGACAGAAAGATGTATAGGATTTAAGCTCCTACCAGGAAGATTTATCTTCTTTTAGAACTATAATGGCAACATGAGCATACTTAGGTTTTCAAGATAGTGCTTCTCCTTTAATAGAACAATTAATTTTCTTCCATGACCATATTATGATAATTATTGTTATAATTATCACTTTTGTAGGCTATATATTATCTACAATTATATTTAACTCCTTTATCAACCGCTACATATTAGAAAATCAAACCATCGAGATAATTTGAACTGCTATCCCTGCTATAATCCTCATTTTTATTGCTCTCCCTTCTCTCCGACTCCTTTACCTTTTAGATGAAGTAAATAACCCTTCAATAACTCTAAAAACTATCGGACACCAATGATATTGAAGATATGAATACTCAGACTTTCTTCATATAGAATTTGACTCTTATATAATCCCCACCAATGAACTGAAACCCTCAGAATTCCGACTCTTAGACGTTGATAATCGTACAGTATTACCCATAAATACCCAAATCCGAGTCATCATTAGGGCCGCCGATGTTATCCACTCATGAACTGTACCGGCTTTAGGAGTAAAAGCTGACGCTATCCCTGGCCGCTTAAACCAAGTAAGATTTCTCATTAACCGGCCAGGTCTATACTACGGTCAATGTTCAGAAATTTGCGGGGCGAATCACAGCTTTATACCCATCGTAATCGAGAGAATTTCAACAACCTCATTCCTAAACTGAATTTCCTCATTTTCTTCAGACTCACCCGATGACTGAAAGTAAGTATAGGTCTTTTAAACCTATTATAGTAATAACGCCTACTTCTGGTGAAGAAATTAGTTAACAACATAACATTGACTTGTCATGTCAAAATTATCTTCAAGATATTTCTTAATGCCCCAAATAGCCCCCTTATTGTGACTTTACCTTTTTATATTTTTTCTAGCTAGATTAATGTTATTTATTGTAATAAATTATTTCATCAATCCATTCAAAAAAATCTCTACTCCTATATTAACAACACACAAATCACAAAAACCCTGAAAATTATAGCTAACCTATTTTCAATTTTTGAACCTTCTTCAAGAATTTTTAACTTATCCACTAACTGATTATCGACTTTTTTAGGTTTAATATTCCTCCCTTATCTATATTGAGCTTCCCCTTCCCGTTGATCCTTTTTTTGAAGAAGAATCATCCAAGCACTTCATAAAGAATTTAAAGCTCTTTTAACACCTTATCATACTGGGGTTTCCATCTTATTTATTGCATTATTTAGACTTATTGTATTTAATAACTCTCTAGGTCTACTACCTTATGTATTCACCAGATCTAGACACATAGTTATAACACTATCTTTATCTCTACCTCTATGAGTCACCTTAATAATTTTCGGATGAGTTAACCACACCAAACATATACTAGCTCACCTGGTTCCCCAAGGAACTCCTTCTGTCCTAATACCCTTTATAGTCCTAATTGAAACTATCAGAAATATTATTCGTCCAGGTACCCTTGCTGTTCGGCTAGCAGCAAATATAATTGCCGGACATTTACTTTTAACACTTTTAGGTAGAACAGGTCCTTCCTTACCCTTATCCATTCTTTCAATCTTGATTTTTTCTCAAATTCTCCTATTAATTTTAGAATCTGCCGTCGCAATTATTCAATCCTATGTATTTGCCGTGTTAAGAACTTTATATACTAGAGAAATTAACTAATGACATCACCTCATAGACATCATCCCTACCATTTAGTAGACATAAGACCCTGACCCCTGACCGGTTCAATCAGTGCTATAATATTAACCACAGGGCTAGTTAAATGATTCCATCAATACAACATAAACCTTCTTATCCTAAGATTTATAGCAATCTTATTAACCATAATCCAATGATGACGAGATGTTACACGTGAAGGAACCTACCAAGGTCTACACACTTCTATAGTAATCAGAGGTTTACGGTGAGGTATAATCTTATTTATTCTCTCAGAAATCTTATTTTTCTTTTCCTTCTTCTGAGCATTCTTCCATAGAAGATTGTCACCAACAATCGAAATTGGTATATATTGACCTCCTTTAGGGATTCAACCTTTTAATCCATTCCAAATTCCACTTCTTAATACTACAATCCTTTTATCCTCCGGTGCCACAGTAACATGAGCTCACCATGCTATTATAGAATCTAACCACAGACAAGCAATTCAAAGATTAGGTTTAACTATCATCCTAGGAGTCTACTTTACCGCTCTTCAAGCATATGAATACTTAGAAGCATCATTTACCATTGCCGATTCAGTATTTGGATCCACTTTCTTTGTAGCCACTGGATTCCATGGACTTCACGTTATTATCGGTACATCTTTCTTATTTATTTGCTTCCTACGTCTTTTTAACTGTCATTTTTCATCAAAACATCACGTAGGCTTTGAAGCAGCTGCATGATATTGACACTTTGTAGATGTCGTCTGACTCTTCCTTTACATTTTCATTTATTGATGAGGAGGTTATTTTCTTAATATATATAAAGTATATTTGACTTCCAATCAAAAAGTCTAGATAATCTAGAGAAAATAATCCTAATCACATTATGTTTATCACTAATCACACTTACACTCACCCTGGTAATTATGTTTATCGCTTCAATTCTATCCAAAAAGACAATTATAGATCGAGAAAAAAACTCCCCTTATGAATGCGGATTTGATCCAAATGGATCAGCACGATTACCCTTTTCCCTACGGTTTTTTCTTATCGCTGTAATTTTTTTAATTTTCGATGTAGAAATTACATTGCTCCTTCCCATCGCCTCAATCGTAAATGTCACAAACATTTTCTCCTGAATTTTTACAAGAACCTTGTTTCTAGTAATTCTTTTACTAGGTCTTTACTATGAATGACATCAAGGAGCCCTGAGATGATCAAAATAATTAAGACTATAGTCAATAATATGATATATGAGTTGCATTCATAAGGAGTTCCTGTGAACTAGTTTTGAATTAGAAAGCGAATTATTGCATTTAGTTTCGACCTAAACTTTGGCCCCTAGCCTCTAATTATTGATAGAAACCAAACTAGAGGTATGTCACTGTTAATGACAAAATTGAATTTATTTTTCCTATCAAGATTTTGAGGTATTTAAGCCAAAGAAAAAAGCTTCTAACTTTAATCTAAGCGGTTAAATTCCGTTTATACCTCTTTTCCGTTTTTATAGTGTAAAAAACACATTACATTTTCATTGTAAAACTGAAACACGGTTTCTAAAAACTCTCCTTTCTTTCTCTTCTTCTTTTTTCTTTTTTATCCAAAGTAATCTCTTTACATCTTAGGCGCCACAAGCCAACATTTTTTGTTAAACTATTTAGATTTCCATTTACAGACTAACCAGTCTCTTTTGCAGCTTCAATGCAATATTCTATATAAATTATATAAATTACACAACTAAACATAAATAAACAAAATGATAATTACACTAATAACAAACACTTTTATAAATACTTTTACCCTATTTATCTGTAAACCATCTAAAACCCTAAATACTTTGGAAAAAAAATAATAAGTACCCTGACCTCCAAAATATTCATATCAACCTTTATCACCTACTTTTTGCAAAACTTCTCCTCACACAAAACTCAATTCCCTATTTTTGGAAGACCTAAGAAAAGGTATAAACCATATAGAACCCGCTATAACAGTTAATTTATAACCACTTAAACTCTTCAATCTGTATACAGTATTAACTGTAGTTAAAATATATCCGACACCCCCTCCAATAAACCTAATTAACAAAACAAGACTCTTTATAATCTCCCTTAAACAAACCATATAGGGTTCAGGAAACATAAATCAAGATAAAATGGCCCCTCCAAAAATTGCTCCTAAACCTAAAAATACTATAGAACCAGTTATGATAGAATCTTCGTCTCTAACACTATTTAAAGATTCCAAATTGAATCTTCCTCTTAACCTATAAAAAATTAAACGCATTGTGTATATTACTGTTAACCCTGTTGCCAAAATATATAAAACAAAAGCAATAAAATTAATTCACCTTATAAAAGCCACTTCCAAAATTATATCCTTAGAATAAAACCCTGCTAAAAAAGGGAATCCACACAAAGCTAAATTAGCAATCGTTATGAAAGATAACCTAAGTGGTATAAATTTTACCAACCTACCCATACATCGAATATCTTGATAACCACTAACACTATGGATAACAACACCAGCACATATAAAAAGCAAAGCTTTAAACAATGCATGTCTTAATAAATGAAAAAATGCCAAATCAGGATACCCTAAAGCTAAAATACTCAACATCATTCCCAATTGACTTAAAGTAGAAAGAGCAATAATTTTTTTTAAATCATACTCAAAATTTGCCCCCAATCCCGCTATAAATATAGTTGAACAAGAAACAATTAACAACATCCTCTGGACACCTGAACTTATCAAAGCGGGTCTGAACCGAATTATCAGATAAACTCCTGCAGTAACAAGGGTAGATGAGTGAACTAAAGCTGATACTGGAGTAGGAGCAGCTATAGCTGCTGGCAATCATGCAGAAAAAGGAATTTGAGCACTCTTCGTCATAGCCGCCAAAACCAATAAAAACTTCAACCCCAGTCACTCATCACTTATATAACATCTGTAAACAAAAAAATTTCATCCTCCTAATCTTCTTATTAAACCAATACTTAATAAAATCGCTACATCCCCAACTCGATTAGAAAGAACAGTTAACATCCCAGCATTAGCAGATTTTTCATTCTGATAATAAATAACTAAAGCATAAGAAACTAACCCAAGACCATCCCATCCTAATAAAATCCTAATCAAATTAGGACTCAACACTATTATTCTTATAGAAAATACAAAAGCCAATACAATATATATAAAACGACTTAAAGTCTTATCATCAATCATATACCTACCCCTATAATACAAAACTCTTCTAGAAATTAAGCAAACAAAACACAAAAATAAAAGAGAGATTCAATCTAACACTAAAGTAAACACAATATAGGATGAATTCAAACTTATCATCTCTCACTCAACTACATCAGCTACCCCCAAAATTAATTTTGAAATAGACCTTATTCCGCAATAAATTGCCCTTACCCCTAAAAACACCATACTAACTTCATGTATAGAAATTTTTCAAATCATTCTTTAACGCTTTTACGCCCGGATCAACCCTCCAAATATTAAAGACTTATATCATCAATAAATTCGTATTTAAAATTAATACATTTAAAGGTAATCAATGTAAAAATAAAGATAAATACTCTTGCACTTTACCAGAACAACAAGCATACAAACAATTGTAAAACAAGCCATGTTGCCTTAAACTATACATATACAAAGTATAAGCAGCACTAAAAAAAGATAACAAACCTAGACCCACCATCCTTACCTTTCTTCAACTTACTACTCTAGTAATTAAACTAATCTCCCCTAACAAATTTAATGATGGAGGTCTCGCTATATTTCTTACTCTTAATAGAAATCATCACAACCCTATTCTGGGTATAAAAGACAACAATCCTTTCCTTACCAAAAGACTACGTCTTCCAAGACGCTCATAAACAATATTAGCTAAACAAAATAAACCTGAAGAACATAATCCATGACCTACTATAACTACCACCCCTCCTGTTAATCCTCACCAACTAAAAATCATAACCCCACATAACACTAAACTTATATGAGCTACAGAAGAATAAGCAATCAAAGACTTTATATCCACTTGACGCAAGCACATAAAACTAATAAACACACCTCCAATCAAACCCAAACTTACTCATAACCAACAAAATTTATTATTCATTGATTGAAATATAACTAAAACCCGGATAAGTCCGTAACCTCCTAGTTTTAATAAAACCCCAGCTAAAATTATAGAACCAGCTACCGGAGCTTCCACATGAGCTTTAGGTAATCATAAATGAAATATATATATAGGAAGTTTTACTAAAAATGCTCAAATTATAGCAAAATATCAGATTATCTCTACATACCTTTCACCACAAACTGACTGACTTAAATTTATAGTCAACCTACCTTTACTAAAAAATAAAGCAAGTAAAGAAACCAACAACGGTAAAGAAAAAGCTAATGTATAAAAAAGTATATAAACCCCTGCCTGAATCCGTTCAGGTTGATAACCCCAACCCAAAATTAAAATTAAAGTAGGAATTAAAGACACCTCAAAACTAATATAAAAAAGAAGATAATCTATGGAAGAAAACGTTACTACAAGAGATAACACCAAAAATAAATTTACTATAATAAACCTTGAATAAAAATTATTTAAATTTTTAATCTTCTGACTCGATAAAATAATAAGAGACAAAATTCATAATCTTAAATAAATTATAATATACCTCATATAATCCATACCAAATATAAACCCCAATCTATAAACACAAAAATCATGATAACAACTTAATCCAAATATAAATCTTAAAAATATAATCCCCAACTGAACAACATTTCACCTTTTATTGAAATTCATCAATACTAATAAAGGTAAAATTAATTTTAACATTCTAACATTCTAAATCTTGAAAAACGATCATTATCATGCCTACGTACTACAAATACCAACAAAGACAATCCTAGAGCTCCTTCACAAGCTGCTAAAGTCAAAAAAAAAAGTGAAAAATAAATTTCACTACCAACACTTGCCATCTGCAATCTTAATAACCAAAACACCCCAAGTATTATAAACTCTAACCTTAACAAAGAATTTAACAAATGTTTATTATAAGAAATAAATCTCCATAAACCACAAAAAATTATAAACAAAGAACCCATAATAAACACTACACTAAAATTTATCATAAGTTTTAATAGTTTAAAAAAAAACTTTGGTCTTGTAAACCAATAATGAAATTTTTTTTCTTAAAACTTCAGAGAAAAAAATCCTTTTATCTTTAATTCCCAAAACTAATATTTTTATTAAACTATTCTCTGACATGACATTATTGACTATCCCCATTATTTTAATTTTATCCTTCCTGTTTTCTCGACTTTCACATCCCCTATCTATAGGCTTAACCCTACTTTTACAAACTGTAATAATCTCCTTATCAGTAGGCATCTCTACTTACTCTTTCTGGTTCTCATATATCTTATTTATAATTTTTTTAGGTGGAATATTAGTCTTATTTATCTACGTAGCATCTCTAGCTTCAAACGAATTTTTTGTTTTCTCATCATTAACATTTGCACTTTATTCAATTATTTTCCTAGTATTAACTTTTACATTCATTTTTTTAGATCCAATTCTAATTTCAAACTTTTCCTGCCTCCCCCCTTCATCTCTTTACTCTCAGTTGTCAACCGTTACAATTACAAGATGAATTTATAGAAACACTTCAATAAACTTTACCTTATTTATTGTAATCTATTTACTCTTAACATTAATTGTTGTAGTAAAAATTACTAATCTTTTCAAAGGACCTCTACGCCTCTCAAATTAATGACAGCCCCTATACGTAAATCACATCCATTATTTAAAATTATAAACAATGCCTTAGTAGATATACCTCTACCTAGAAATATTTCTACATTTTGAAATTTTGGCTCTCTCTTAGGTTTATGTCTAGTTATTCAGATCGCTACAGGCCTATTTTTATCCATACACTACACCGCCCATATTGACCTAGCATTCTCTAGAGTAGCCCACATTTGTCGTGATGTTAACTACGGATGACTCTTACGGACCACACACGCAAACGGAGCCTCATTTTTTTTTATTTGCCTCTATATCCATATTGGCCGAGGAGTATTCTATGGATCTTATATAATACTTCATGCATGAATGGTTGGAGTTATTATTTTATTTATAATTATAGCAACAGCCTTCTTAGGTTATGTCCTTCCATGAGGCCAAATATCATTCTGAGGAGCCACTGTAATTACCAATTTATTTTCAGCTATCCCCTATGTAGGTACAGACCTGGTACAATGAATTTGAGGTGGATTCTCTGTAGACAACGCAACCTTAACTCGATTCTTCACTTTTCACTTCATTTTACCTTTCATTGCAGCCGCTGCATCTTTAATTCACATTTTATTTCTTCATCAAACCGGGGCCAACAACCCTTTAGGAATTTCAAGTCAAATTGATAAACTTCCCTTTCATCCTTACTTTACATTTAAAGACATTGTCGGATTTATTGTTATACTCTCAATATTATTACTCCTTTCCTTGCTTAACCCATATCTTTTAGGAGACCCTGATAATTTCGTTCCAGCTAACCCATTAGTAACCCCAGTCCATATTCAACCCGAATGGTATTTCTTATTTGCCTACGCCATTTTACGGTCAATTCCTAATAAACTAGGAGGAGTAATCGCCTTAGTAGCTTCAGTATTAATCCTAATAATTTTACCATTCTCTCACGTTTCCCAATTCCGAAGACTTACTTTCTATCCTATAAACCAAATTATATTCTGATTTCTTGTAGCTATCCTATTCCTTTTAACTTGAATCGGAGCTCGACCAGTAGAAGACCCATATATTATTACAGGCCAAATTCTAACAATTTTGTATTTCTCTTTCTTTTTAGTTAACCCCCTTTCAATTCTATGATGAGATAAAATATTAAAATGATTGTTTAGTTTATTTAAAACAAATGTTTTGAAAACATTAAAAAAGAAAAAAAATTCTTAATAATCGAATAATAACCATTTACACTACAACAAAACAGATCATCTTAATTCCAACAAAAAAAATTAAATAATTAATTGATACTGGAAGAAATCTTTTCCACGCTAAATACATCAATTTATCATAACGAAGTCGAGGAACTGTACCACGAACTCAAACAAAAACAAAAGCAATCAAAGCTGACTTTAAATAAAACCTCCTAGAACATGGACTTCTACCTAAAAAAACAATTACAAACAACACACTTATAAATAAAATCCTTGCATATTCTGCTATAAAAATTAAAGCAAACCCTCCCCTTCTATATTCGGTATTAAATCCCGATACCAACTCAGACTCACCCTCCGCAAAATCAAAAGGGGTTCGATTAGTTTCAGCCAAACATGATCCAAATCAAATCAACCTTAAAGGAATAGAAATAAATACAAACCATAATCCTGACTGATACTTAACAAACAACTCCAATCTAAATCCCCCTACTAAGACAATAAAAGATAATAAAATTAAAGCCAAACTAACCTCATAAGAAATGGTTTGAGCAACAGCACGTAAACTTCCTAAAAGAGAATATTTACAATTAGAAGCTCAGCCCGCTACTATACTTCTATACACCCCTATTCTTAAACAACAAAAGAAAAATAACACTCTCATGTTAAACCTAATTAATCCCACTTCATAAGGTATAACTACTCAAACCAGCAAAGAAATAAATAATCTAAACACAGGAGACAAGTAATAAGCTAAAATATTCGAAACAACAGGTATAGTTTGCTCCTTAGTAAACAATTTTACAGCATCAGAAAAAGGCTGTAAAATTCCAATATAACCTACCTTATTAGGACCTTTACGAATTTGAATATAACCCAAAATCTTTCGCTCAAGTAAAGTTACAAAAGCCACCCCAACTAAAACACAAATAATCAATACCAAATAACTTACAATCTCAATTATCACTATCACAAAACAATTAGCTATAATTATTTAACTATTTATAGAATTATCTCTATTTAACTAGATCCTAAGTCTAGCACATATTATCTGCCAAAATAGTTATTCCATACTTTCAAAAAATTTTGAATTACTCAATCCTTTCGTACTAAAGTAATATTACATTTTCCCCAAGAGATAGAAACCGACCTGGCTCACGCCGGTCTGAACTCAAATCATGTAAAAATTTAAAGGTCGAACAGACCTTCTTATATAACGGCTGCATTATATAGACATTTTAATTCAACATCGAGGTCGCAAACTTTTTTTTCGATATGAACTCTCAAAAAAAATAACGCTGTTATCCCTAAAGTAACTTAGTCTCTTAATCTTTATAAAGGATCATTTAACTTTAAAACATTCATCTTGATGTTTTTCACCTAAGCAGTTAATATAAATTATACCTATATCGCCCCAATAAAATATGATAATCAAATTAAATTTTTATTTTTCTACTTCAACCAAATCTAATCAACATATAAAGCTTTATAGGGTCTTATCGTCCCCCTGGCTCATTTAAGCCTTTTCACTTAAAAGTTAATTTCTATTTTTGCTATAGAGACAGATACACCCTTGTCCAACCATTCATACAAGTTTCCAATTAAAAAACTAATTATTATGCTACCTTTGCACGGTCAATATACCGCGGCTCTTAAACAATATCATTTATCAGTGAGCAGGTCAGACCATTTATAACTCCAAACGGACATGTTTTTGATAAACAGGCAAGGAATATATTTGCCGAGTTCCTTTATCACATCTTAACTACTTTAAACTTTCTTTAAAAAAATTTAACTTCTACCTATAAAAACATTAACTATACTAATAAAATCATTATAATTTAACTAACAAAATTTCAATTAATATTCCGATACTAATTAAAGTTAAGATAAATATCTTTTTTACTTTATCTCAATAAAAACAATTTATAACCATAGCTATTTTTAAGCCTAGGAAAACTACTATTAAATTACTTAACTATTATTTCAATTTTATTGAATAAGAAGCTAACCCCTCCTACTCTTAGACTTTAAAACTACTCTTTTTTTCACCTCCCTTTTAAACCCCAAATTGAATTTATTTTCAGAAAACTAGATATAATAAGACTCGTATGATGTTTCATCTTTAACTATATATTCCAAATCTTTATGATACAAAAACTTTCTTATATAATTAGCTATTCTTATTTCGAGATAATTAATATATTTAATAAAATTTGATCTTCCCTGATACACAAGGTACAACCCTTTATATTTACTATAATAATTTTTAACCAACATATTTTTCCTTCTTTATTTCCTTTTCAGTACTTTTACTCTATCGTTAAACTTAAAATTTCAATAACCTTTACTTATTCTCTACCCTTAATAAAAATGATTTTCTTATATAACCTATCACCCCTATATTAAATTAACAATATTTATAATCTATTAAAGTAAACCGACTTGCACGATAATCCCTTTCAACGTAACTGAAATGCTATACTATTTTAGCTATACTTTATTAATCTAGGTTCACTTTCCAGTAAACCTACTATGTTACGACTTATCTCATCTATATAATGAAAGCGACGGGCGATATGTACATGATTTAGAGCTTATATCTTGTAGGCATATTAAACCCACATTACAATCAAATCCTCCTTCATACCCAAACTTCTCTGTTTATTCCATTGTAAACAAACTTTATTGTAACCCATTTTAACTTGCTTATAAGCTGCACCTCGATCTAATTTTATCAACTCAATATTCGACTATAATAATTATCTCTTTTAAAATTATCTGCTAATGACGGTATACAAACTAAAACAAAAACAAGTAAGATCTTACGTGGATTATCGATTAAAAAACAGGTTCCTCTGACAAGACTAAACCACCGCCAAATTCTTTTATTTAAGATTATATCTAATAATAATCAGGCTATTAATAAATTTTATTCTAGTATAGTAGGGTATCTAATCCTAGTTTAAATCTAGAAATTTTTAGCTTCAACTTTAGTTAATGATCCACCATTTAAAAAAAACAATCCGATTTCACCCTTTACTCTCCTAAACTTAACTCATAACTATACAACTTATTTAACTAAAAACCAATATATCTTTACTTAATCTTAAAGTCTAACCGCGAATGCTGGCACAATACTTAATCAGATCTTAAATTATTACTAAATCACACACTAGTATATTGTTTAATACTACATGCTGAGACTTTATCTTTTATAGACATGTCATTCTTTAAAACAACTAATATATGAAATCTCAAACTCCCATAAACAATTACACACAACAATTCTCATACAATTTTAATAAAAACTATAAAGACTTAAGAAAGAATCAAACTTTAATAAAAATAACAGCAAAATGAAATAATTTATAACTACACTACAAACAAAAAAGAAAAAAAAAGAAATTTATATTACAATAACACTTATATTTGGATATATCCATATATATATATCAAGAAAACTTAATGAAAAATATATAAAAATAAATGAATAATTTTAAGCTCCTGAATTTTATTCAAAGCACAATATAAACCGAAAAAAAAAAAAAAACCAAATGAATATCTTTTACAATTAAGAAATTATATTAAATAAAACTTAAAGATGCTTTAATTATATAAGAGACTTCCTAATCTTGAAATGAAATGAATATATTCCACTTCGTTCTTCCCAATAAAGTTAATCTCCCCACACTTAAGTAATTCCAAGCTATTTGTTTTTTCTTCCCTCACTTCTCTCTTCAGGAGAAAAGAAGAAAAAACAAAAACCCGCGGGAATTACTTAGACATATAAAGGGACTATAATTATACTCATTTTACTTTATATATAAATTTTCTCTCGTAAGAAATATATAATAAATTATTTCTATTATATCAAGATATTTGTATATATATATATATATATATACCAATATAATCTCATCTCTGCTTTCATTTCTTAATTATTCTTTTTACAATTACTAGCTTGCCATTTTTACAATCTATACTTCCTATATATGTCTAATATAGTGCCTGATTTAAAAGGATAGCTTTGATAGAGCTAATTATGTAATATTTTTACCTATATTATTCGTGACGGAATTGCACCATCTCTGAAAAGATCAAAACTTTTAGTGCCTCTACACCAACGAATACTTAAAAGATAAGCTAATAACTTAAGCTAATGGGCTCATACCCCGTAAATGAGAGTTCAATCTCTCTCTTTTTAATGACCTTTCCACTTTCCTACCTCTTTTTTTTTCTTACTTTAATTTTAGGAACTCTCCTAGCCGTTTCTTCTCCCTCTTGATTTGGAGCCTGAATCGGTTTAGAACTTAACCTTCTATCCTTTATCCCTCTCATTACAATTAAAATAAACCCTTATTTTTCGGAAGCAGCCTTAAAATATTTCCTTATTCAAGCTCTAGCATCCACATTAATCATTATATCTAGTTGTCTAATTTTGCTCCTTCCTCCGGTATCCACATCTCTAATTCTTATAGCTCTCCTTCTTAAATTAGGAGCAGCACCTTTCCATTTTTGGTTTCCTCAAATTATAGAAGGTCTCTCCTGGCCACAAACCATTCTCTTAATAACTATCCAAAAATTTGCTCCTATATTCCTTATTTCTTACCTTTTAACTTCTGCAACTTTAACTCAAATTACCATCCTATCAGCCTCCCTATCAGCTATCGCTGGAGCTCTAGGAGGACTTAACGTAATAAAATTACGTAAAATTATAGCATTCTCTTCAATTAATCACATATCATGAATATTAATTGCTATATCCATTAATGACACAATGTGATTAATATACTTTTTTTTTTATTCATTTATTTCTTCATCTATTGCAATTTTTTTTCATTTCATTAAAGCATACCACCTATCCGATCTTCTTAATCTTAATTACTCAAAATCCCTCTATAGCTTAACTCTTCCTTTAAGACTCCTTTCACTAGGAGGCCTACCTCCATTTACCGGATTTATTCCCAAATGAATTATAATCCAAATTATAATCCTGAACCAAATAATTTTACCTTTATTTATTCTTCTCCTTTCTGCCTTAGTCACCCTCTACTTTTACCTACGAATTATAATTCCCTTTATTCTTCTCATAAATCCCGGCTTATCCTTTAACATCAAATATCTACCTAGAACTTCACTATCCTTTTTTCTTCCCTTCATCGTCTCTTTTAACTTCCTAGGACTTTTACTACCCTTCACCTTTATTTCTATATAAGATTTTAAGTTATTCAAACTGTAAGCCTTCAAAGCTTTTTAAAAAAGTAAACTCTTTTAAATCTTAAGTTCCAGTGCACTCACACATCTTTAAATTTGCAATCTAATGTTATTTCTTTTACTATAGAACCTAATAAGAAAGTTATTAACTTGTTAATAAATTTACAATCTACCGCCTTAACCTCAGCCATCTTATC